TGATTTTGGAAAGGTATCTTTATCAATATACTGTTTCTTCTACACATTCATCTCCATATAGAAAACGGATAATCTAATAGTTAGGATTCACTAAAAACGAAATAATTCACTCGTGGGAGAAGCCTTTCCCGCATCAGGCACTAATTTTTTTTAACGTTTAATTAGATCGGGTAATCATTCAAATTACGAAGATAAGCTCGTTGCCCTTTCTTTCCCTAGAATTTGAACCATAGGGCTCGATCCATTTATTCAATCGACCAAACTTCCGAATTCATTTCGTTCAATTCAAAAAATGTTTGGTACCGATTTGGTACGAATGAAATATTATCCGAATTCTCGATTGATACGACATGCTCTTTTTTCCATTCATTTCCTTTCAGGATCAGTCGTGGTCTGATAAACTCTACCGATGATGTAGACGAATTCCTTGCTTCATCCAAATATGTAAAAGATCCTAGCCGCACTTAAAAGCCGAGTACTCTACCGTTGAGTTAGCAACCCCCAAAATAGATATGTTATGTAGATACAATCGGGATCAAAATAAAATTCAAATAAAAAACTTTGATTGTAATCTGTAATCAAAATCTTGAATTAGCAATAAATCCAACAAACAAAGTTTTCTAATTGATTCTGAACATAAAAACAAAGAGATCAGATGACAATACAAGAAATTTTTAGATAAAATAAAAAGCATTTCTAGACAAAATATTATCCCTTTTTTTTTTTGAATACAAATTTTGTATCGCAACAAATTCAACGAATCCTTGAATAAAGTAAAAAAAACCTATGTATTGGGCAGAAGACATACCACTTTTTATTGATTTTTACTTCACGATTGAATTAATTATATTTGTTCAATACACTCTTGTCAATATAAAAAATACAATTACTACAATTACAATGTAAAAAGAAACAAAATTTCATTTCATAATTTAATAATAATAATTAATAATAAATAGAAATAGTATAGAAATTATGAAATTGAAATATAAAGAGAAAAATATAAGTTAAGTATAACAAAAAAAAACTTGTGTTGGATTGGCACTACATAAAAAATCTACATAAATAGATGAATAGAAAAGGAAGAATAAAAAAAGTTATACCAAGCTAGAACCTCATTCTCTCTTTTTTTTTTATTTCATTAATTGAACTTCTTTTAATTAAGTCAAAATTCTTTAAAAACCTCTGCCCTCTTTAAAATATCATAAACGGTTTTCGTAGGTTGAGCACCTTTTTCAAGAAAATATAGAATAGCAGGAACGTTTAAATAAGTTTGATTCCTTATTGGATCATAAAAACCCACTTTTCGCAGATCTCTTCCCTCTCTTTTGGACCGAACATCAATTGCAACGATTCGATAGACGGCTCATTGGGATAGATTAGATCAACAGCAACCCCCCTTGGAAACGTATAGGAAGTTTTCTCCTCGTACGGCTCGAGAAAAATGATTCGAAGTTCTGTATTTGAATGGCAAATCAAAAAAGTCCATAAAATCATCAAATGAATTAAATGAAGAATTAAGTCCTTTTTCTTTCCTAAAAAAAGAAAATCATTTGTATACTCATAACTCAAGTTAAATAACTTTCAAATAGCCAAAAAAAAAATCCTTTGGCATTTCATTTATTGAGCAGTCTCGAATACCCTTTTTTGTCTCATTTAGAATCGATTTGAATTCTGCATTCTGATTCAAATCCAATTGTTAATTGGTGCGACAATTCAAATTGAAAATAGAAAATAAAAGGATGTTTCCTTGTTCCGGAATCTTTTATCTTTGTTTTGAATCATTAGGTTTAGACCTTACTTCGTTGATTTTTAATCCTTTCAAAAATGACAGCAACATACCTTTTTGTTATTTCTTTCTATCAAAGAATCATATGAACGGCGGATTCCCACACGATATATATAATTTTTATCGAAAAGGTTTTATCAATCCCAACAAAATTTCCTTTAAGATTTGAAACTTGCCTGATTGGGGTCCTTTCGGTATCTCTGTCAAAGATATACTTACGAAGTTGTTCCAACTTATTGATTAACATTAACCCTAGACCCTTTCCCCTTAAGAAATGAATCAATACTTTCTACTCGAGCTCCATCATGTACTATTTCCATCACACCCCAACAAAAAATGCGGGTTCGAGTGGAGGAGAACAAAGGATGTCGAGTCAAGAGCATCCCTTAATTAGATTATAGAATGGTGGATATAAGAATCCACAACAGATCATGTCCTTCAAGTCGCACGTTGCTTTCTACCACATCGTTTCAAACGAAGTTTTACCATAACATTCCTCGAATTTGGAACCGCTATGCGGTTGATTAAGTTATAGAATCATGAATAGTCATTAGTTCAGTTAGGACAGTCGGCACATAAGATTTAGAATATATATTATATTAAGTTATTTTTCATTTTTTTTTTCAATTTCAATAATGAAAAAAAAAAATTCCAATTTGTTTTACATCCAATAAAAACAATAAAAATGAAAAAATCGATTGGAAAAATACAATTTCTTTTCCCGGAATGAATAAAAAAATAACAAACTTCCTTCTATTCTATATGAATATGAGGGGCGGGTATATGACACCCCCTTTTTTTGGAATTCAATTTCGTGTAATCTATAACCCCATCTTGCCTAAATCCCCAACAGATTCAGTTGTATCTGCGCGGCATTTGAACACTTATCATCCCTTTTTGTGAATTTGTGAAATTAAAAAAAAGATAAGATTCATTTTGGTTAGAATAATTAGCGGAAAGAATCAAATTCTATCCAATATTACACTTTAGAAACGGAAAAATACAATTTGAATTATTTACTAGAATTACACATGCCCTTACTCTGGGACGGAAGGATTCGAACCTTCGAATAGCGGGACCAAAACCCGACGCCTTACCACTTGGCCACGCCCCACTTTGATTTCTATTCGACACTAATAAAGACTAATGTTGTTATTGATTGTTCGTCAATTCCAGCCAAAATATCTAAAGAAAAAATTAGATTCTATTGTTAGTATTTTGACGCATGTAGATATAGAATTATCCTGAATTTATTGATCATTACATATAATTACATTAAGATATTGTATGAAAGTAGAATTTTTTCTATTCTCAAAAGAGAATGGAAAGTTTTTTGGTTGAGTGAGTAAGTTCAAAAAAAAAAAAGAAGGATTTTTGATCTTTCTTTTTTTATTTTCTTCATTTTTTCCTTCTATGAAGAACTCAATCAAAATACAATTATCTTAAAAACAAAATGTCTGTTATGCTTAATATCTTAAGTTTGATCTGTCTTAATTCTGCCCTTTATTCGAGTAGTTTTTTCTTAGTCAAATTACCCGAAGCCTACGATTTTTTGAGTCCAATCGTAGATTTTATGCCAGTCATACCTGTACTCTTTTTTCTCTTAGCCTTTGTTTGGCAAGCTGCTGTAAGCTTTCGATGAAATCTTTCATCTTGTCCTAGAAAAATGAATGATTTTTTCGAGAAAAATGATGCGAATACTAATAATTGATAAGATCAGACAAATCTTACAGTATGAACTCTTGATTCAAACATGAGAATTCTTGGATAACCGCGATTCGGATCGCCTCCTTTTACCATTCTAACTATTTTGATTTTCCGTGAATGAAAAACCTTATTGTGATCCTCCACAGGTGGGTATAAAAAAAATTCTTTTCGATTTCTAAAAACTACCTTCTTTGGTTTTCGGTATCAAAATAGGATATGCGGTATAAAAATAGATTCTCTATTCTCTTTTTTCAAAAAAAAAAAAAATAATAATAATCTTGGAGATTGTGTAATGCTTACTCTCAAACTCTTTGTTTACACAGTAGTGATATTCTTTGTTTCTCTCTTCATTTTCGGATTTCTATCTAATGATCCAGGACGCAATCCTGGACGCGAAGAATAAAGGGAGGTTTCTTTACTTGATTTTTCATTTTATAAAATTAGAAATAAAAATAGATGAAAAAAAATAGAAAAAAATTCTATTTGATATTTGTAATTATATATAATTTGTAATTTTTTTGAAAAAATCAAAAAGATTGAAAAAATTCGAAAGATAAATCAACTATTAAGTCATTAATGGAAACGGAAAGAGAGGGATTCGAACCCTCGGTACGAATGAATCGTACAACGGATTAGCAATCCGACGCTTTCGTCCACTCAGCCATCTCTCCCCATGGAAAAAAATAAAAAACTAATATTCAAAAATTAAATAATATAAAAATATTATATAAAAAAATTCGAAATATAATTCTATAATAACAATAATATATATCTACAAAATATACAAGTTGTATTGTGTAATACAACTAGGTACAAGTTTTATCTGAAATTACAATCAGTTAGATAAATTAGAAAGATTCAATAAAAGATTCACAACACAATCACAATATAAATTTGAGTTTATTGACTTATTCGAAAAATATATATATATTATAAAATAAATACTTCGATGCCATTTCTTATTATCTTTTCTTCCCCATTTTGCTTCCATTTTTTCGTTTTTTTTTCTACCGCTCTTACTTTATCTTTGTTAGTGAAATCTATAATCTAATAGTTAATAATTGATAAATCAAAAACTTTCAATTGAACTCCTTCTTTAGAATTCATATTTTTACTTATTCTCCCCCCGATCTTTCAAAATGGAAACTTAGGCAAGTACCTTGATATACACAAATTTAGTTTAGTTTAATAAAAAAAAAAGAACATATTTAATTTAGTTCCTTCATGCTTAATATACCTACTATAACTAGGATAATTAATTTTTTGCGTTTTTTACTATTGACTTTAATTATAACTTCCGTTTTATTTATAGTTCTGAGTAAGATAGGCCTTATTTGAAGTTAATCGAATGAACAACTCAAGAAATCTTTATGTGGGATTCCATATATTTTTTAGCTCTTTATCGCGTCAATTGATAATTTTTGGTTATTGAGATTCATGGGCAATTCAGATTAATATTTAGAGATAGATATTACCTTTTTCTTTTTTTTTTTTTCAAAGGAATTGAAATGATTGAAGTTTTTCTATTTGGAATTGTCTTAGGTCTAATTCCTATTACTTTGGCTGGATTATTCGTAACCGCATATTTACAATACAGACGTGGTGATCAGTTGGGCTTTTGATTAATTAGATTAATTAACAAATATTTTTTTAATTGACCTCCTGTAGATTAGAGAAAGTAGGAGGTCAAATCTAGATTACTGCTCAGTTATTTCAGTCTAATTCGATAATTAATTCGATTCGACCTAACAAGAATGGAATCGCGCTCTGTAGGATTTGAACCTACGACATCGGGTTTTGGAGACCCACGTTCTACCGAACTGAACTAAGAGCGCTTTCTTATCATAATAGATAAGACTGTAAAGAAACCTTTTTGTAACAAAAAACTACATCTACATCCTGCATGCATATACTTCATATAGAGTATGATAAAAAAAATGAGAAATTCTGTTTTTAATCGATTTTAATTAAAATGAAATTCCTCCTTACTTCTCAGAGGAAAAGTAATTAGGTAGGGATGACGGGATTTGAACCCGTGACATTTTGTACCCAAAACAAACGCGCTACCAAGCTGCGCTACATCCCTTTCAATTCAATTGGTTTTTATAGTGTAATTGTAAAGAATCCTTGTCTTGTTTTCCACATCGCTATTTCCTATATACATAATTTATCTTGCCATTTCCTCTTTTTGGTCTCATATCATATAAGGTATAATAAAAATATTTTGATATATCTGAAAAACCCGTCGTAAATTAAAAAATACTTTTCGGGAATGCTCAGCAGGAAGGGGCATGCTACTCTATTTTCTGAAAAAAAAAAAAAATATTTTATCTACCGGATCGTTGTACATTTATTTTAATTTGACTTAGCTTAGGGATTTTGTGTACAAACAAAAGTAGTCTTTTTTAACTTTAAACTATCTATGCATCTGATCGTAGATTAGATATGTATTGCCTTTCTTTTATATATTACATTAAAGAAAAAAAACGAAGGAGGATTTTCAATGCGGGATCTAAAAACATATCTTTCCGTGGCACCGGTCCTAAGTACTCTATGGTTTGGGGCTTTAGCCGGTCTATTAATAGAAATCAATCGTTTTTTCCCAGATGCGCTGACATTCCCCTTTTTTTCATTCTAGTTTTTGACGTGGTAAGGGGGTAACGAAGATTAGAGATAGAATCAACTATCTGTGATTAATCCCCCCCTTATTTTAATAATATAAGAATATTCGAGGGGAGAAAGACGAAAAGTAGATTCAACCTCATCAAAACTTGGGATCCGGTTCGAATGAAAATCTCTAAAAAAAGGGGGAGAGTGGAAACGAAAATGTGAATCTAGGGTAATAGGTATCATACAGGCTATTAAAATGAGATATTGTGATTAGAAATATAGTTAGAAACCTTTTGATTACGGAGTATTTCTTAAATTTATTTACTATATTTACTCTATTGATTGTGATTGCAACGAAATCTTTCTAATTGTATTTGTATTTCGAGTTATAAACTTCTATTTTTTGATTTTCCTTTATTCTTCACTTCGGGCCGAAAATAATAATAGAAAGGTGGCTTGAATCAAAAATCCAAAGGAGGTTAGGTTGATGGCTGAGGGTAAAGATGCCCGAGTAAAAGTTATTTTGGAATGTACCGGTTGTGTTCGAAAGAGTGTTAATAAGGAATCAAGGGGCATTTCCAGATATATTACTCAAAAGAATCGACACAATACGCCTAGTCGGTTGGAATTGCGAAAATTCTGTCCCTATTGTTACAGACATACAATTCATGGAGAGATAAAGAAATAGATCGAACCGAACGTCTGCCTATCATTCTTTCAAGGAAGGGGACAAAACTATTTTCGTTCTATTTTATATAAATAAATTATATATTTATATAAATATTATAGAAATATCAAATTTCTATTTTATATATTTATTTTAATTATATAAATAAATATATATATATAGAAATAAACAAACCAAATCCTATTTCTTAATTCGAATTTTTTTTTATGTCCAACCGAAATAGGATTTTCGGTATATTATATTTTATATTAAGGAATAAACTAAACAAACTATGAATAAATCTAAGCGACTCCTTATTAAACGCAAGCGACCTTTTCGTAGACGTTTGTCCCCGATCCAACCAGGGGATCAAATTGATTATAGAAACACGAATTTACTTAGTGAATTTATTAGTGAACGGGGAAAAATATTATCTAGGCGAGTAACTAGATTGACCTTGAAACAACAACGATTAATTACTCTTGCTATAAAAAAAGCTCGTATCTTATCTTTGTTACCTTTTATTACTAATCGCAAAAAATTTGAAAGAATCAAGTCGACTACTAGAACTGATAAATTTAGAAACAAAAATAAAAAATTTGAAAGAATCAAGTCGACTACTAGAACTGATAAATTTAGAAACAAAAATAAAAAATTTGAAAGAATCAAGTCGACTACTAGAACTGATAAATTTAGAAACAAAAATAAAAAATTTGAAAGAATCAAGTCGACTACTAGAACTGATAAATTTAGAACCGAAAATAAAAAATAGGTTTTTTTAGAAAAAAAATAGGTCTTTATACAATTGATAATTGAATCAAAAACAAATTCTAATCTTAACTCAAAAATGGGTTGCTGGTTTGTTTTAAAAAATATGAGAATCTAGATTTGATTGCTGTGTCGTAGGATAATAAAAAATCGGGGAATTTTTTTTTTAATAGGTTTTTTGATTTTTTTTATGGATTGTATTTTATCAGACTAATTTCTACTCTACCCTCCCGGAGTTTATTCTCCGGGGAACTTGATTTAAATAATTTTGGGGGATGGATTCTTTCCAATCTTCTTTTTTTATGACCTCATTGGAAATCAAATCATATAAAGATAATTCCTATTTAATATAGCTATTTGCGCAAGTATTTTACGATTAAGAAGCGATTGTCTCTTGCGCAGATCATTTATAAATTTACTATAACTAGAACTAGAGTATATCCCTTTTTTGCGAATTACTGCGTTTATCCGAGTGATCCACAAACGACGAAAATCTCTCTTTTTCCTATCTCTATCCCGCTGAGCCGAAACCAAAGCCCTTCTTTTCTGTTGAGCAATAGTTCGAGTAAGTTTTGAATGAGCCCCTTGACGGGATAAACAACTTTTTTTTCTACGTTTCCGAGCTATATATCCTCGTCTAACCCTAGTCATTGAATAAATGAAACTTTGATGAATAACTAATTGATTTTCTTTCTTTGAGTTATTCTTTTTTCCCTTCCTGATCGATCTATTAATAACAAAACGTAATTTTCCAATGTATAAAATAAAAATCCCAATGGCTTTTGCTACTATAACCTTCCCGACCACGATTTTTTCTTTTTTTTAGACATTTATTTTGCCTTGAAACAAGACAAAAAAAATAAGAAATTGTATTGGTGTATCAAACAAATAAAAAAGAAATGTAAATTCAACTTAAATATAGATGAATAAAGAAATAGTGGGTTCCTTCGTTTCTATGGTTATTTCTTAAACGGTGAGGTCCTCTCTATACACCGGAGCCCTTTACTTCATTTACTGAATGTTATTGATAACTTGTACAGTTCAAACTTTTTGGCTCTACCCATGAATTATCCAGTAATAGGTCTTTTACAATGAGATCCACTTATACAGTAACGGTATTGAATTTTGAAGGTTAGCTAAATAGCTGGCCCTGTTAGTCCGTTCTTGCAAGAATGGGAGCATAATTTTTTTGTTTTGCCCTAAAAATAAGATTACCCGCTTAATGGATAACGTTCGCTACCAATGGGAAATTTTTTCTCATCTTAAATCGGATTTACACCAATGGAAACCATAAATTTCATATGAATAGATCTTTTTCATTTTAGATAGTGACTGGAGTTCTTCCATTTTATCTTATTCACTGGTAATGATCATTAATACTGGAAAAATTCTTTCCTTTCATTTGCTTTTTTGTTCCATCCATATTATAATATAATCTGAACGAGTCACACATACACCCTAGTACATATTCCTCGGCGCTGAGGACATCCCCGAAGAGCGGGGGATTTCGAGACATTTCTGACTGGCTGTCTTGCGTTTCTAATAAGTTGTTTAATAGTTGGCATGTTAAATCATATATATAAATGGACAACAAGTTTCAATCAAAACTAACTGAATAAGATTAGGAAAAGATAGTTCGAGTTAATGTAAGATTAGAAAACGAAGAGTAAACTGGGCTGTAGTTATTATCTCTAGAGCGGGTGGGACAAATTGCGTAGCATTCATAGCCATTCCGTATTCATAACCGAAAAACAGAAAAAAATTTATGTCTTATTCTATTCCATTTCTATTAGAAAAAAGGGATATATTAATTAAAGGAGCATTTAATATGGTATTCGATTCCATTTTTTATATTATTTTTTATATTATTCGTGTTATAATGTAAAAAACACATTAATATTATATTATTTTTAATATTTCATATTTTAATTCTTATTTTAAAATTTGTTAAATTATATATATATATATATATATATTATTTATTCCATATTATATCACATAATATATTATATTTTAAAAGGGTTATCTTATTTATGTTCTTTATGTTTATTTATATTTAATTATATTAGATAGAGGTACTATATCAATCAATCATATTATTTATTAGTTACATTATATAATATTTTTTATATTATTATTTATATTCTTTAACTTTAATTTAATATAGTAAAGTTCTTTTTTTCCTGAAGGAGGTTTGATAGATATGGTTCAAGAAAACTGCTAAAGTTATAACTAGAATAGAAAAAAAAATAAAGGATTCAAAAAACCCTCTTCTATAAACGCGAAAAAGATATTTTTCAATTTCGCGTCTATTAAATTGGAAGAATATGATAATATTCTTCTTGAACTTTTCATGAATTATTAGATAGAAACTAACCTGTCATAATCCCGCTTTCCTCGATCCTCGGTTTATAGTCTGATCTGAGGCCAATACAATAATAGAGAGAAAAGAAACTCTA